GTAAAATGTTCGATTTTTTAGCATTGAGAAATTCACTAATTTCCGCAATAGAGATTTTTAGGCTAATATTTGGGAAGTTTGCCCGTGAACAATACGATATATATATATATATATATATATAACGCGAATGGCTAACCCATATCTCAACTTGTTAGCTGCACGCTCTCGGGCCTTCCTTGGTTTCGGGGTTTGACAAGGATAACAGGATTCGCTGAGCGTAGGGGGGTAGGGGGGTTTGTCGCGCAAAAACCAAAGGGGAGATATAATATAGGGTAAACTGAAGAAATAGCAGATATATTATGCACTTGATAAAATAATATGTAATTCTTAAGTTATGTCTTTCATTGATGATACTATATTATATACTAGCAAGGAAATGTACTCCCTTAATATGTTTGTTGCGCCTGCACTCTGAAATGCAAAGTGAAAGGAAACCAAAAAAGAGAACCCCTATGCATATAAAAGAACGCCCGGCATGTTGGGTAACGAGGAGTATGCAATTACACCATTAATCAGATGCCAGGATAATTCACTAGGGTGGAGTTTTGACTGTGTGCACCTGAAATAGGAACCAGATGCAAGGAATAGTTCACAGTGTGCTACCCCCACGTTTTGTGTCCCTGATTCTATCATGCCTGATATGCCTTATATGATCCGGTTGGTGGTCTCTTACTACATTAATATGTTTAAATTAAACCGTAGCTGTTCATTTCAAGGAAACAGGTTAAAGCCTTATTTTAGGGGAATAATCTATTTCCATGTTTAAAAGAGATGATATGTGAATTTTAATAGAATGGGTATGTACGTCTTAGACGTTAGTACTTGCTTTTAGGTTAAGATAAATGAATGGTGATAATACATATATATGCACTAACACACACATGGCATTGCGCATACGGCGCAAAGCCTTGTGTCCACTACCAGAAGATAGTTTAACTAAGAATCCTGGCTTTGGGAGTCAGGGGTGGGAGTTAGAATCTCCTTTTTCTGAGCACTAGGAGGGAATTTAACCCTCGATCTTCGGATTACAAGACCGATGCTTTTAGGCTAAGCTACTAGGGCAGGCTCATTTCAATGCTTTGTTCTCGACTCACCCTGCCAGTGGGATAAGTACAAGAAACAGTGCAAAGTATAACAGGGATGCGATTTGTCCAATTGCGACATATGGGTGTTCTACGGGTATGCCCCCAATTCAGGTAAGAATAAGTACGTCCGCTACGAGGGCTCAGAATAAGAATTGGGTCACTGGGCGGAAGGTTAGTCCACGTTGCTTAGAGGTGTGTATCAGTGGGACTAGTATTAGCACTAGAATACTAAAGAGTAGCGCGAGGACCCCGCCTAGCTTGTTCGGGATAGATCGTAGGATAGCATAGGCAAACAGGAAGTATCACTCTGGCTGGATGTGTGGGGGCGTAACTAGCGGGTTTGCCGGGGTGAAGTTATCCGGATCGCCAAGCAGGTTCGGGGAAAACAGGGCAAGGGATGTTAAGGCCAGTAACATCACGATAAAGCCTAGGAGGTCCTTGTACGAGAAGTACGGGTGGAAAGAAACTTTGTCTGCGTCGGAGTTTAGTCCGGCTGGGTTGTTAGACCCCGTTTCGTGAAGAAACAACAGGTGCATAAGGGTCGCGGCGACGATGACAAACGGGAGGAGGAAGTGGAACGCGAAGAACCGGGTAAGAGTGGCGTTATCTACCGAGAAGCCGCCCCAAATCCACTGAACAAGGGTGTCTCCTATGTAAGGAACTGCTGATAGTAAATTCGTAATCACCGTGGCACCCCAAAAAGATATCTGTCCCCAGGGAAGAACATAGCCTACAAAGGCAGTCATCATAACCAGCAGGAGAAGGATTACTCCAATATTTCAGGTTTCCTTGTAGAGGTAAGAGCCGTAGTATAGGCCGCGGGCGATATGTATGTAGATACAGATGAAGAAGAAGGATGCGCCGTTGGCATGAAGGTTCCGAATGAGCCAGCCGTAATTAACGTCCCGGCAGATGTGGGCTACCGATGAAAATGCAGTTGAAATATCAGAGGCATAGTGCATAGCAAGGAATAGTCCTGTCAGGAGCTGGGCAATTAAGCACAGCCCCAAGAGGGACCCGAAGTTTCAGAGTGCTGAAATGTTAGACGGTGTGGGGAGGTCTACTAATGCACTGTTAGCGATTTTTATTAGTGGGTGAGTTTTTCGTAGGCTTGCCATTAGGTGTTCTTGTAGTTGAATACAACGGCGGTTCTTCAAGCCGCTAGTCCCGGTTAAAGTCCGGGTAAGAATTATGACTTACTTCGTGTCTTTATTATTAGTAGCCTTGATCGTAGGGCTAGTTGCTGTTGCGTCCAACCCCACGCCATTCTTTGCTGCCCTAGGGCTAGTGGTGGCAGCAGGAGTCGGGTGCGGGGTGTTAGTTGGTTGTGGGGGGTCTTTCCTATCGTTAGTCCTCTTTCTCATCTATCTGGGGGGTATACTCGTAGTATTCGCCTATTCGGCAGCCTTGGCTGCTGAACCTTTTCCAGAGGCCTGGGGGAGTCGTTCAGTGGCCGGCTATGCTGTAGCTTACCTATTAGGTGTTGCTTTAACAGCCGGGCTGTTTTCAGGAGGGTGGTACGAGGGTTCTTGGTTTATTATTGATGGGTTAAAAGAGTTCTCCATACTGCGAGGGGATGTTGGAGGTGTGGCTGCCATGTACTCGCTTGGAGGCGCCATGTTAATTATCTGCGCGTGGGTGCTATTGCTAACACTGCTGGTGGTACTGGAGCTCACTCGGGGATTAAGTCGGGTCACCCTCCGGGCAGTTTAAAAGGAACAGGTGAGGAGTTCGAAAGGGATGGCAACAAGGAAGAACGTTAGATATATCAGAACCTTATCGTGCAGGAGGAAATTCACTGTTTTTGCCACCGCAACCTGAATAAGCGCCAGCCCCTTCGGCCCGACATTTTCATACCACGTTTGATCAAGTTTAGTGGCAACTGATTGCCCAAGGGTCAAGCTGGTTTTCGGGAAGAGGCGGTGTACTAAGGCAGGAAAATAGCCTAGCATGTTTCAAAAGCGGTAACTAGGAGTAGCAGGGGTGGCTTTGACCTGTTTACTTGCAATGCCCGATAGCTCGATGGCCACTAGTAATCCGGCGACAGTTACCGCAAGGGCTGCCACCTTCAGGCTGGTAGGCATGGTCATGACGCCCGTTTTTAGGGGGAGGACGTTGCAAGAAATAACATACCCTGCGATGATGCTCCCTCAGGCAAGCCGCTTAATAGGATTAATAACTAGTGGATTATTCTCGTTAATAGGGGCGAGTGGTAGGAAGCGGGGGGATCCTATAGCTACAAAATATACTAAGCGGAAGCTGTATACCGCTGTAAAGGAGGTGGCAACCAGTGTAAGGGTGAGGGCCCAGGCGTTTAGATAAGAAGTATTGAGGGCCTCAATAATGGCGTCCTTTGAGAAGAACCCGGCCAGGAATGGGGTACCTGTAAGGGCCAGGCTGCCTACCATAAGGTATGTGGATGTGGCGGGCATAAGTTTATGGAGGCCCCCCATCTTCCGAATGTCCTGTTCATCGTTTAGGCTGTGGATGATAGAGCCGGAACAGAGGAATAATATGGCCTTGAAGAACGCGTGAGTGCAAATATGAAGAAATGCTAGTTGGGGTTGGTTTAAGCCAACTGCAACCATTATTAATCCGAGCTGGCTGGATGTTGAGAAAGCTACAATTTTCTTGATATCGTTCTGGGTTAGGGCACAGGCAGCTGAAAACAGAGTGGTCAATGCCCCTAGGCATAAACAGACTGTTTGCGCTAAGGCGTTAGCCTCAATAAGGGGGTGAAAGCGAATCAGTAGGAAAATTCCTGCAACTACTATGGTGCTTGAGTGCAGTAGAGCGGACACTGGCGTAGGGCCCTCTATGGCAGAAGGAAGCCAAGGGTGTAGGCCGAATTGGGCCGACTTTCCTATTGCTGCTAGAATAAGGCCCGCGAGGGGCAGAGTCGTGTCGAACTCTTTTGACAAAACGAAAATTTGTTGAATTTCTCACGAATTTAGGTTCATCGCGAACCAGGCCATAGCTAGGACTAAACCAATGTCACCGACACGGTTATAGATAACAGCTTGGAGGGCCGCTGTGTTGGCGTCCGCCCGCCCGTACCACCATCCGATGAGTAGGAAGGACATAATTCCTACTCCTTCCCAGCCAATAAACAGTTGAAATATATTTCCTGCTGTGACTAGGATAATCATTGCTACTAGGAATAGAAGCAGGTACTTAAAGAACCGGCCCACATAAGGGTCAGAGTGCATATATCACAATGCAAGCTCTAAAATCGACCAAGTAACATACAGTGCAATAGGAGTGAAGATTAAGGAGTAGTGGTCAAATTTAAAGCTAATATTAACATCAAATGTTTGTGTATTTATCCAGTGCCAGGTTGTAGTGACACTTTCCACCCCCTGGTCTAAGAAGATCGCAAGTGGTAATAAACTGATGAAAAACGTGAGGGCAACAGCGGTCTTAACGTGTGTACGCACTCATTCTGGTCCCAGGGGGCTTGGAACTAATGCTGTAAACAGGGGATATATAAGAACCGCGAGGACTAAGATGAGTGAGGAAGATATTACTAGGGTTGTTATGTCCATAGCTTCTACTTGGATTTGCGCCAAGAGTCTTTGGTTCCTAAGACCAACGGATGAGCTATTATCCTTTAGAAGCATAAGGAAGCCGGGGATTTCAACCCCGGCGCATAGGGATTAGCAGTCCCTACTGATTACTACCCTTCCTCGGTGAGTAAGGGGATTCTAACCCCCATTTCTAGAATCACAATCTAACGTCTTAGTTAAACTATACTGACTAGTAACACCATCCTCATATGAGCTCCGGCTTTGCTACAAGTAGGATAACTGGAATAATATGGAGGGACATCAAGAGATGTTCTCGGGTGTGGAAGGGTGGAAGTTTTATAATATGCTTTGGTGTAGGGCCACGTTGAGACATCAGGAATAGGTAGAGCGAGTAACCTGCGGTAATAAGAGTGCCCAGTCCTGTGAGCGCAATCGTTCAGGGGGACCAGCCAAACAAGGTTGTAATAATTATAATCTCCCCCATCAGGTTTGGCAGAGGGGGTAATGCTATGTTGGCCAAATTTGCTACGAACCACCAGACTGCGGTAAGTGGAAAAACTATTTGTAGTCCTCGGGCGAGAACCATAGTCCGGCTATGTGTTCGCTCATAGGCCGTGTTAGCCAGGCAGAACAGTATGGAGGATACCAGGCCATGGGCAATCATAAGGGTAATTGCTCCTGAGAAGCCTCAGGGAGTCTGAATCAAAATGCCCCCTGCCACAAGTCCCATGTGGCTAACAGAGGAGTAAGCAATCAATGACTTAAGGTCAGTCTGTCGTAGGCAAATAGAACCGGTCATAATAATGCCTCATAATGCTAAAATAATGAAGGGGTAGATCAAATTCTTAGAGAGGGGGTCAAGTATAACTATCATTCGCATTATCCCATATCCGCCTAGCTTTAGTAGGACTGCTGCTAACACTATTGACCCCGCAACGGGGGCTTCCACGTGCGCCTTCGGCAGTCAAAGATGTACACCGTATAGTGGTATTTTTACTAAAAAGGCAATCAAGCAGCTCGCCCATCAGATCTTATGGCCCCAAGAGTTGAGTAGTATCGGCTGCGTGTAATGGACTACTAACATGGACAAAGTCCCAGTAGATTGTTGAAGTAGAAGAAGGGCAATCAAAAGGGGAAGGGACCCAGCCAGGGTGTAGAATAGAAAGTAAGTGCCAGCGCTTAGGCGTTCGGTCTGGTTTCCTCACCGTGTAATAACAATAAGGGTGGGGATCAGGGTAGCTTCAAATATAATATAAAACATGATGATTTCCGTGGCGCCAAACGCTATAATCAGGAAGACCTGAAGCGATGTAAGCAGGGAGACGTAAAGGCGCTGCCGGGCAATAGGTTCGGGACTGATGTGGTTTTGGCTAGCGAGAAGCATTAGGGGAAGAAGCCAGCAGGTTAACACCAATAAAGGAGTAGATAAGGGGTCAGTGGCCAGAAACTGGCTGGATGTGGCCCAGCCTGTCTCCGATGTCCATTTAAGTCACGTAAGGCTAACAAGGGCAATCAATAGGCTGTGTGCAGTTGTTGTTGACCATAATCACTTAGGTGAGGTTAATCAAATTGTAGGAAATAATATAATAGTTGGGACTAACACCTTTAACATTGCAGAAGATTGAGGCTTTGCAGGCGGTCGGTGCCATGCGTTCGGGCTGTTGCTACTAGAAGTGCGAGGCCCGTACTAGCTTCGCAGGCTGAGAAGGCTAGAAGTAGTATGGGTGCTGTCGAGAAGCTTGTTGACTCGAATTGGAGGGCTCATAGGGCCAAGGCAATAAACAGTGACAACATCATTCCCTCCAAGCATAGTAACGCCGAGAGCAAATGCGTTCGATGAAAGGCTAAACCTGTGAGGCCTAAGATAAAGGCTGAGCTAAAGCTAAAGTGTACTGGTGTCATAAGGGGGTCGTGGAGTTTAACCACGATTTTCTGAGCCGAAATCAAAGGTCTTTTTTGGACTAACCCCCCACTCTGCCCATTCTAGGCCTCCTTGGGTTCACTCGTAGACTAACCCCAGGGTAAGTAATACTAGAAGCGTAGTAGCCCAGAAGAAGGTTATGGTGGGGGTATGGAGCTGATTACCCCAGGGTAGGGGGAGGAGGAGTGCAATCTCCAGATCAAATAGGAGGAACAGAATTGCTACCAAGAAGAATCGTAGGGAAAAAGGTAGCCGGGCGGACCCTAGCGGGTCAAACCCGCACTCATAAGGCGATAGTTTCTCTGCATCCGGGGTCATCTGGGGCAATCAGAAGGATACGATTGCTAGAACTGATGACAAGGCTACTGTAATGATAAGAATAGTCGCAACTAGGTTCACTATCTTTCCCTGGGGTTTAACCAGGACTAAATGATTGGAAGTCACTTGTACTAACTTTAATACTAGAAAGATATGAGCCTCATCAATAGATAGATACGTAGAGGAATAGTCATACTACATCAACAAAATGTCAGTATCAAGCAGCGGCTTCAAAGCCAAAATGATGCTCAGATGTAAAGTGATATTGAATCTGGCGTAGTAGGCATACGGCTAGGAAGGTAGACCCAATAATAACATGGAGTCCGTGGAACCCCGTAGCTACGAAGAATGTTGAGCCGTATACTCCGTCTGCAATCGTGAAAGGTGCCTCATAGTACTCTATGGCCTGGAGAGCGGTAAAATAGAACCCTAGCAAAATTGTAAGTGCTAAGGACTGAATAGCTTGTTTCCGTTCACCTTCTATAATGCTGTGATGCGCTCATGTAACTGTTACTCCGGATGCTAGTAATACGGCGGTGTTAAGGAGGGGTACCTCAAAGGGGTCGAGTGTAGATACTCCTGTAGGAGGTCAACATCCTCCTAGTTCTGGTGTCGGGGCTAGGCTTGAGTGGTAAAAGGCTCAAAAGAAACCCAGGAAGAAGAATACCTCGGAAGTAATAAATAAAATTATTCCGTACCGCAAACCCTTCTGTACCGGAGGTGTGTGGTGGCCTTGAAAGGTTCCCTCGCGAATTACGTCGCGTCATCATTGAAACATTGTGAGAAGCGTAAGAACAAGGCCGAGAGTTATGAGGGTTATTGAGTGGAAATGAAATCAAATCGCTAGACCGGAGGTCGTCAGTAATGCGCCGATAGCCCCGGTTAGTGGTCACGGGCTTGGATCAACTATATGGTATGCATGTGCTTGGTGGGTCATTAAACGTTTTCTTGCAGGTAAAGGCTCAAGAGCAGTACAAAAACGTAAGCCTGGATCATTGCTACCGCAATTTCCAGGAGTGTTAGTAGAAAGAGAACGGTAGCAGTCAAAACCGCTACGGTTGGCATTATGGTAAGCAGCACAAATACGGCCGTAGCAATAAGGTGAATTAGCAGGTGGCCGGCGGTTAAGTTAGCAGTAAGCCGGACCCCGAGGGCCAGCGGGCGAATAAATAGGCTAATTGTCTCAATAATGATGAGTACGGGAATTAGTGGAATGGGAGTTCCTTCCGGTAAAAGGTGCCCAAGTGCAACTGTTGGTTGATTTCGCATGCCAATAATAACCGTAGCAAGTCATAGTGGCGCAGCAAGCCCTATATTCAGAGAGAGCTGGGTTGTAGGTGTAAAGGTGTATGGTAGAAGGCCTAATATGTTAATAGTAATAAGAAATAATATCAAAGAGGCTAGTAATAGCGCCCACTTATGTCCTCCTATATTCAAGGGCATTATAAGCTGATTGGTAAACCGGCTAATAAACCATGATTGAAGAGTGATAAGTCGGTTATTTACCCAGCGCGGGAAGGGGGTTGGAAACAGGGCCCACGGAAGTGCAATGGCAACAGCAATAAGCGGGATTCCTATAAGAGAGGGACTTGCAAATTGATCGAAAAGGCTTACTATCATGGTCAGTTTCAGTATTTATTTTTATATTCTTCCTCCTCAACTAGTACTAATCCATTCGGTGTAAGATGGTTTAAGACTTTAGTAGGGACGATAGTAAGGAAAATAATTCACGTAAATACTAGGATTGCGAATCAAGGGCTGGGGTTAAGTTGAGGCATTTCACTAGGGGTGGTCGGTAGTCACCAAACTTTGGCTTAAAAGGCCAACGCTTTGTCCAATAATTAGCTTCCTAGTGAGGCGTCTTCTAGCATTAATGAGGATCAGCTTTCGAAGTGTTCTAGCGGAACGGCCTCAACCACGATAGGTATAAAGCTGTGGTTGGCACCACAGATCTCAGAGCATTGTCCGTAGAATACACCTGGACGTGAGGCGATAAAGGCAGTTTGGTTTAATCGACCAGGGACTGCGTCTATCTTTACACCTAAAGATGGGACAGCCCATGAGTGAAGTACATCTTCAGCAGAGACTAGCACGCGGACTGGCGATTCTATCGGAACTACTATTCGATGGTCCGTCTCTAACAGGCGGAACTGCCCAGGTGCGAGGTCTTGGGTTGATACTATATATGAGTCAAACCCTAGGTCTTCGTAGTCCGTGTATTCGTAGCTTCAATACCACTGGTGTCCCATGGCTTTAATTGTCAAGTGGGGGTCATTAACTTCATCTATAAGATATAGAATTCGGAGGGAGGGGAGGGCAATTAGGACTAGAATAACCGCTGGTAGAACCGTTCATACGATCTCGATCTCTTGGGAATCTAAAATGTATTTATTGGTAAGCTTAGTTGAGACTATAGCAATAATAATATAGAGCACTAGGGTGCTGATTAGAAATACGATCATTAGGGCATGATCATGAAAGTGAAGGAGTTCTTCCATAACGGGTGATGCCGCGTCTTGGAATCCTAGTTGTGAGGGGTGTGCCATTAAGCCCTGGTTCCTAAGACATACAGGAGTTTAACCTGTGATTTCATCTCGACAAGGTGATGTAATTTACATATTTTACTAATGTCTCAAAGAAAGTGACAGAGTGGTCATGTGGCCGGCTTGAAACCGGTTTATGGGAGTTCAATTCTTCCCTTTCTCGTTAGTTTGATTGAACTTGCACAAACGCTGGCTCCTCAAATGTGTGGTAGGGCGGAGGGCAGCCATGAAGTCACTCTACGTTTGTTATGGTTAAATCTACCGAAGATACTTCTCGTTTGGCGGCGAAGGCTTCTCAAAGAATAAACAGAAACATGATTACTGCAACTAATGAGATAAGTGACCCAATAGACGATACTGTATTTCAAAGGGCGTAGGCGTCCGGGTAGTCAGAGTACCGCCGCGGTATTCCTGCTAGGCCTAGGAAGTGCTGTGGAAAGAATGTGAGGTTTACGCCAATAAACATTACTCCAAAGTGAATTTTTGTTCAAGTATCATTTAGAGTATAGCCTGAAAATAAAGGGAACCAGTGAACAAAGGCTGCTATGATGGCAAACACAGCCCCTATCGAGAGTACGTAGTGGAAGTGGGCTACTACGTAATATGTGTCATGAAGAACAATATCTAGCGATGAATTGGCTAGGACAATTCCTGTTAATCCCCCCACCGTGAAAAGGAAGATGAAACCGAGAGCCCATAACATGGGGGTTTCTCATTTAATAGTGCCTCCGTGTAGTGTGGCTAGTCAGCTAAACACCTTAACTCCTGTTGGAATAGCAATAATTATTGTTGCAGATGTAAAGTAAGCTCGAGTGTCCACGTCTATGCCGACAGTGAACATATGGTGGGCCCAGACAATAAACCCAAGAAGTCCAATAGCTATTATAGCCCAAACTATTCCCATGTAGCCGAATGGTTCCTTTTTACCAGAATAGTAGGCTACCACGTGCGAGATAATCCCAAATCCGGGTAAAATAAGAATATACACCTCTGGGTGCCCGAAGAATCAGAACAGATGCTGGTATAGAATAGGGTCCCCCCCTCCTGCCGGGTCAAAGAATGTGGTATTAAGGTTCCGGTCCGTAAGGAGCATTGTAATTCCAGCAGCCAGGACTGGTAATGATAGGAGGAGAAGAACGGCTGTCACAAGTACCGCTCATACGAATAGGGGAGTTTGATACTGAGAAATGGCTGGGGGTTTTATGTTAATGATTGTAGTGATGAAGTTAACTGCCCCCAAAATTGATGAGACGCCTGCTAAGTGGAGGGAGAAGATTGTTAGGTCCACTGATGCCCCGGCGTGTGCAAGATTACCTGCGAGTGGAGGATAGACGGTTCATCCCGTTCCGGCGCCGGCTTCAACCCCGGAGGAGGCTAACAGCAATAGGAACGAGGGGGGCAGGAGCCAGAAACTTATGTTATTTATTCGGGGGAATGCTATGTCTGGTGCACCAATCATTAGAGGCACGAGCCAGTTTCCGAACCCGCCAATAAGGATTGGCATTACTATAAAGAAAATTATTACGAAAGCATGGGCGGTAACGATAACGTTGTAGATTTGATCATCTCCAAGAAGCGATCCGGGCTGGCTTAGTTCAGCTCGGATAAGTAGGCTTAAAGCGGTTCCTACTATTCCGGCTCAGGCACCAAATACAAGATAAAGGGTGCCAATGTCTTTGTGATTTGTAGAAAAGAATCAGCGGGTAATTGCCACAGGTAGGGTAGCCGAGCGTCCAGGCGGCGGGTTGTAGCCCCGAAGACAAAGGTTTAAATCCTTTCTCTACCAAAGCCCCGTAGTGAAGTGCCACGTTGGATTGCAAATCCAGAGACGCAGAATAATACCCTGCCGGGGCTTTTCCCGCCTTACCAGGCCAACGGCGGGAAAAGTAGATGGATGCTCGCTGGCTTGGGCGCTTAGCTGTTAACTAAGACTTTGTAGGATCGAGGCCTTCCCATCTAGAAAGGCCTTAGTTTAACAAAAACATTTGACTTGCAATCAGAAAATGCAAGATAGACTCTTGTAGGTCTTATCAGGGACTAGAAGATTTTCACTTCTGCTTAGGGCTTTGAAGGCCCCCGGTCTTATGCTATCCTAAATCCCTAGGTGACCAGTATTAAAATAGCTGGGGTTAAAGGGAGTAAAGCCAATGCCACCGCAGTGGAGAGGGCCAAGGGGAGAGAGGCCTGAGCCGTTCGAAGCCGCCAAGGGGTAGCCGATGCGGCGGTGTTGGGGGAAATGGTGAGTGCCATAGCATAGCAGAGCCGAAGATAAAAGTAGAGGCTGAGTAAGGCGGCGAAGGCCATGGCAGCGGCGGCAATAGGTAGGCTTTGCTTCGTTAGTTCTTGAAGAATTAATCATTTTGGTATAAAGCCCGTAAGGGGTGGTAGGCCACCTAGTGAGAGAAGCACGAGGGCAGTGGTAGCGGCCAGAACCGGGCTCTTCGACCAGGCAATGGCGAGAGTATTGATCTTCGTGGCGGAGGAGCTCTTCAGGGCGAGGAATGCTGCGGATGTCATAAAAATGTACGTGAGTAGGGCTAGCAGGGTAAGGTGGGGGGCATACTGCAAAACAATGACTATCCACCCCATATGTGCAATGGAGGAGTAGGCTAAGACTTTCCGCAGTTGAGTCTGGTTTAATCCGCCCCAACCACCAGCCAGCGTAGACATGAGGCCGAGGACCGTTAGGAGTAGTGGGTTAACAGTAGGGGCCACCTGAATAATGAGGGCAAATGGAGCAAGTTTCTGCCAGGTCGATAAAATCAGTCCTGTTAAAAGGCTAAGGCCCTGCATAACCTCAGGCATTCAGAAGTGGACGGGTGCTAACCCAACCTTAAGTGACAATGCGGCAATAATTATCGTGCTAGCAACAGGGCTAGATGTGTTGCCCACGCCCCAGTCTCCTGTTAGCCAGGCGTTGGTTGAACTGGCAAAGAGGATTACCGCTGCGGCAGTGGCCTGGGTAAGAAAGTACTTTGTGGTTGCCTCTACCGCCCGGGGGTGATGATGCTGCACCATGAGGGGCACAATCGCCAGGGTGTTAATCTCAAGGCCCATTCAAGCCAACAGTCAATGGGAGCCTGCAAAGGTCAAAGTAGTTCCTAATCCTAGGCCGGACAAGAAGACCATAAGTACGTAGGGGTTCATTGATGGGGGAGGGGGTTTAACCGTCATGTTCGGGGTATGGGCCCGAAAGCTTTTTTAGCTGACCCCATCTTAGAAAGTGGTGTAGAGGAAGCACTAGGGGTTTTGATCTCCTGGGCATGGGTTCGACCCCCTTCTTTCTAAGAACAGAGGGGACTTTAACCCCTATTAGCCACTCTATCAAAGTGGTCCCTAGGCGTTCGGGCACAGTTCCTAGGTTATAATTGTGGGGGTAGGCCCGCCAGTGCAATCGGGAGGGAAACGTGTCACAAAACAAGGGCCAAGGTAAGGGGAAGGAAGTTCTTTCACACGAGGTGCATGAGCTGGTCATACCGAAATCGCGGGTAGGAGGCCCGGACCCACAGAAAAACCAGCGATAAAAGTGCAGCCTTAGTCATTAGACCAGCCGTCGCTAGTGCCGGCATGCCCGGAAAGTTCGACGTACCCAAGAACAGTACGGCCGACAAGGTGTTTATAAGGAGGATATTTGCGTACTCAGCGAGGAAAAAGAGGGCAAAAGGCCCCCCCGCATATTCTACGTTAAACCCGGAGACAAGCTCGGACTCGCCCTCTGTCAGGTCGAAAGGTGCACGATTAGTCTCGGCCAAGGTCGAAATGTACCATATTGCGGCTAAAGGCCACGCCGGGATGAGCAGTCAGATGCCCTCTTGGGTGGCACTGAAGGTCTGAAGGGTGTAGCCCCCGGAGAAGATAATTACTGAGAGAAGAATAAGGCCTAGGCTTACCTCATAAGAAATTGTCTGAGCGACCGCTCGGAGGGCCCCAATAAGGGCGTACTTTGAGTTGGACGCTCAGCCGGACCCAAGAATAGAATATACCGCGAGGCTGGAGAGGGCCAAAATGAATAAAATGCCTAAGTTAAGATCAATAACAGGGTAGGGCATAGGGAGAGGGGACCATAACGTCATAGCGAGGGTCAGTGCGAGGATAGGAGTTGCCAAAAAGAGGAAAGGGGATGACGTAGAAGGGCGGACGGGCTCCTTAATAAACAATTTCAACCCATCGGCAATCGGTTGCAGAAGCCCATAGGGCCCGACCACATTCGGACCCTTCCGCAGCTGTATATAGCCTAATACTTTCCGCTCAAGAAGGGTTAGGAAAGCTACCGCCAGCAGAACAGGAACAATATAGGCGAGTGGGTTAATCACGTGACTAATCAGAGTGTTTAGCATAACTGGGAAGAGGACTTGAACCTCTGGATAAAAGGGCTTAGGCCTTTCGCAATTTACCATGCTCTGCCACCCCAGTATATCCTTATCTTGGATGGCAGGGCTTCGGCCCTCCCTTTACTTAATTCATTTGTCCTCATCAATTAGGGGCGGGGCATACTATAAGCATAGGCCCCTCTTTCCCGATCCTTTCGTACTAGAAAAAGTAGCGTTACAGATAGAAACTGACCTGGATTACTCCGGTCTGAACTCAGATCACGTAGGACTTTAATCGTTGAACAAACGAACCCTTAATAGCGGCTGCACCATTAGGATGTCCTGATCCAACATCGAGGTCGTAAACCCCCTCGTCGATATGGGCTCTGGGAGAGGATTGCGCTGTTATCCCTAGGGTAACTTGGTCCGTTGATCGGCCTTTGGCCGGATCATTTTTGGTCAGCTATACTGCGGCCTAAAGATGTATCTTTTGGCTTTAGGGAGTAGGCCCAGTCCACTCGGAGGCTTACTTTTCCTCCGTGGTCGCCCCAACCGAAGGTAAAATTTCAGGCGCCACTAAGTTCGCGCTTTTCGGGAAGTCGTTTAACGTGGTTGAATCTTGTACCTTAAGCTCCAAAGGGTCTTCTCGTCTTGTGTATTCATACCCGCTTCTGCACGGATAGATCAATTTCACTGACCAGAAGGGGGAGACAGTTAAGCCCTCGTCTAGCCGTTCATACAGGTCTCTATTTAAGAGACAAGTGATTGCGCTACCTTTGCACGGTCAAAATACCGCGGCCGTTAAACCCATAGTCACCGGGCAGGCTGGACCTCCTATACTTGATAACCGCAGGAGGCGATGTTTTTGGTAAACAGGCGAGGCTTGTGTTTGCCGAGTTCCTTCCCCTTCTTTTAGTCTTTCCCTTAAAATGGCACGCCAGTGTGGGGTTAACGATCACCTAATTGTGAGCTCTTCCTGAAGTCTACATTGTTCACAGTTCCCTCTTGGGTTGGGTTCGTTAATTTCCAGCGGCTTGTCCGATCTGGTTTACGCCTGTGCCGGGAGAAGATCATATCTTCTTGTTACTCATTTTAGCATAATCTCTTCCATGTGGGCATGGGTTGGTCTGATATAGTTAGGGGAATAAGATTTACTATCGGTATAATAAACTTCCATCTGTCCGAGCTTTAACGCTTTCTGCTTAGGTGGCTGCTTTCAGGCCCACTAGAACAGTATGTCTTACGTATTATGATCTTTATCCTCCTGTGAAGGTTGTATCCTTTGTTAAAGGGGCTGTACCCCCTTCAACTAACTCTCGCGCATCTCCCTAAGAATCTTAATTTCCAGTTCTCTGATTTGGGGGGCGTGAGGCTGAACTTCTATCCACTTCTCAGGCAACCAGCTATCACCAAGTTCGGTAGGTCTGTCACTTCTACCCGGAGCTCTCCCCACTCTTTTGCTACAGAGACGGGTTAGCCCTAAGTTAATATAGGCTGTCTCGGGGTAGCTCACTTGGTTTCGGGGTTTCAAACTAAAGGTCTCTTCGCTTGGGGTTACTGGCTAAATCATGATGCAAAAGGTACAAGGTTTAATCTTTGTTTTATGGTACTTATATGGGCTATTTCATATCTCTTTCAGCTTTCCCTTGCGGTACTTTCTCTATCGCTTTAAGGGTGAACCTTTTCTGTCTCCCATACTCAGGTAAAAAAATGGTTTAATTTATGTTGTAAGGTCTTGTTCTGTTATAAACATTTGTAAATTATATTAATAGTTAAGCTAGCTAGCGGGTTCAGAGCGACCCAATTTGCATGGGTGTTTTCTCGGTGTAAGTGAGATACCTAACTGACTCAGCCACGCTCTGAATTTAGTCCAAGTGCACCTTCCGGTACACTTACCATGTTACGACTTGCCTCCCCTTGTCGGCGCGTTCGGGTTAAGTATCTTTATCGCATTTTGACAGGGGAGAGTGACGGGCGGTGTGTACGCGCCTAAGAGCCGGGTTCAAAAGGACACGCTGCTTCCTTTTTACTACTAAATCCTCCTTCAAGCACAGTTTCATGTTGCATATCCGTAGTATTCTATAATAGAAAATGTAGCCCATTTCTTCCCACTTCGTACGCTACACCTCGACCTGACGTTTTGGGTTATGCCCATTTTGCTTACTTTTATTGCCTTCACAGGGTAAGCTGACGACGGCGGTATATAGGCTGGGACGGCTAGAGGTGGTGAGGTTTAACGAGGGTTATCGGTTCTAGAACAGGCTCCTCTAGGGGGGTCTAAGGCACCGTCAGGTCCTTTGGGTTTCAAGCTAATGCTCGTAGTACCCGGGCGGATGCCATCGTAGGTGGACATCTAGGTTTACGGCTGAGCATAGTGGGGTATCTAATCCCAGTTTGTTCCTCAGCTTTCGTGGGGTCAGGTGGGCTTTACTAAAGCTACTTTCGTATATTGGGCTTCGGGCGCCTAGAAGCGTATGACAGCCAAAGGGCCGTTCGGCTTTATTATTATGTGCTCCTTAACCACTCTTTACGCCGTTGTAGAATCAACTGGGGCCTCTCGTCTAACCGCGGTGGCTGGCACGAGTTTTACCGGCCCTCTTAACCCTGACTGAGTCAAGCTTTCGCTTATAGCTCAATATCTATCACTGCTGAATTCCCTTGGGGGTGTGGCTAGGCCAGGCGTCTTGGGCTAAAAATTTGTGCCTGATGCCCGCTCCTCGTCCCCGGGCAGGGGATTAAGGGCATACTCACAGGGTTGCGGAGACTTGCATGTGTAAGTTAGGTTATAGCTGATAATAAGGTCAGGACCATGCCTTTATGCGCGCGGAGCTTCTTAGGGCTCATCCTAACATCTTCAGTGTTATGCTTTGTGTTAAGCTACGCTAGC